GCTAGCGTAGCTTAATAAAAGCATAACACTGAAGATGTTAAGACGGACCCTAGAAAGTCCCGCGGGCACAAAGGCTTGGTCCTGACTTTACTATCAACTTTAGCCAAATTTACACATGCAAGTATCCGCCACCCCGTGAGAATGCCCTCACCTCCCCGTCCGGGAAAGAGGAGCAGGTATCAGGCACTTCCCTCCGCCCACTACGCCTTGCTAAGCCACACCCCCAAGGGACTTCAGCAGTGATAAACATTAAGTATAAGTGAAAACTTGACTTAGTCAAGGCTAACAGGGCCGGTAAAACTCGTGCCAGCCACCGCGGTTATACGAGAGACCCAAGTTGATAACTCCCGGCGTAAAGTGTGGTTAAGGAAAACCTAGAACTAAAGCCGAACACCCTCAAAGCTGTTATACGCATCCGAGGGCATGAAGAACCACCACTAAAGTGACTTTAATACCATCCTGAACCCACGAAAGCTAAGACACAAACTGGGATTAGATACCCCACTATGCTTAGTCCTAAACCTTGATAGACCTACACACCCACTATCCGCCCGGGTACTACGAGCACCAGCTTAAAACCCAAAGGACTTGGCGGTGCTTTAGACCCCCCTAGAGGAGCCTGTTCTAGAACCGATAACCCCCGTTTAACCTCACCCCTCCTAGTTCCTTCCGCCTATATACCGCCGTCGTCAGCTTACCCTGTGAAGGCCCCATAGTAAGCAAAATTGGCAAAACCCAAAACGTCAGGTCGAGGTGTAGCGCATGAAGGGGGAAGAAATGGGCTACATTTTCTTAGTCAGAAAATACGAAAAGTGTGCTGAAACACACACCTAAAGGAGGATTTAGCAGTAAGCAGTAAATAGAGTGTTCTGCTGAAACCGGCCCTGAAGCGCGCACACACCGCCCGTCACTCTCCCCAAGCCCTCCAAATTTTATATTTAAAAACATACAAACGCAGAGGGGAGGCAAGTCGTAACATGGTAAGTGTACCGGAAGGTGTGCTTGGAAAAATCAGACTGTAGCTAAGACAGAAAAGCATCTCCTTTACACCGAGAAGTCATCCGTGCAAATCGGGTCACTCTGACGCCTAACAGCTAGCCTCCCCCACAAAAACAAACCCAAACCATTAATACCCCCGAATGCCCGACGCACTCATAATTAAACCATTTTTCCACCCCAGTACGGGCGACAGAACAGGACCTGCGAGAGCGATAGACAAAGTACCGCAAGGGAACGCTGAAAGAGAAATGAAACAAACCAGTAAAGCCCAGAAAAGCAGAGCTTAATACTTGTACCTTTTGCATCATGATTTAGCTAGCAACACACAAACAAAGAGCCCTTTAGTTTGGTCCCCCGAAACTAGATGAGCTACTCCAAGACAGCCCGACAAAGGGGCAAACCCGTTTCTGTAGCAAAAGAATGGGGAGAGCTTCGAGTAGAGGTGATAAACCTACCGAGTCTAGTTATAGCTGGTTGCCCAAGAAACGAATAGAAGTTCAGCCTCTCAGGTTCTCCCCTCAAACCGCACCAACTGTGTCCGACACTAAGAAACTGGGAGAGTTATTCGAAGGGGGTACAGCCCCTTCGACCCAAGACACAACTTTTATAGGAGGCTAAAGATCACATCCGCTTAAGGTAAAATATTTTGGTGGGCCTAAAAGCAGCCACCCACGTAGAAAGCGTTAAAGCTCAAATATAAACAAAACCCATTATCCTGACAACCTCTTCTTAAGCCCCTTCACCCTATTGAGCCCCTCCACATCAATGTGGAAGAGACCATGCTAATATGAGTAATAAGAGGGAGACCCCCTCTCCTTGCACAAGTGTAAATCGGAACGGACCCACCACCGACCCCTATCCGGCCCCAACCCCAGAGGGTAATGAATGAAAATAGGACAACAAGAAAACCATTCAACACAAAGCCGTTAGCCCCACACTGGAGTGCCCACAAGGACAGACTAAAAGAAAAAGAAGGAATTCGGCAAACACAAGCCTCGCCTGTTTACCAAAAACATCGCCTCTTGCAAAAATAAAGAATAAGAGGTCCCGCCTGCCCTGTGACAATACGTTTAACGGCCGCGGTATTTTGACCGTGCGAAGGTAGCGCAATCACTTGTCTCTTAAATGGAGACCTGTATGAATGGCATAACGAGGGCTTAACTGTCTCCTTTTTCCAGTCAATGAAATTGATCTTCCCGTGCAGAAGCGGGAATTTATACATAAGACGAGAAGACCCTATGGAGCTTAAGATACTAAGACAGATCATGTTAAAGACCCCTTACAAAGGAGCAAACTAAATGACCCCCGTCCTAATATCTTTGGTTGGGGCGACCGCGGGGTAACATAAAACCCCCATGTGGAGCGGGGACACTATTCCCCAAATCCAAGGGCGACAGCCCTAAGCAACAGAACATCTGACCATCAAGATCCGGCAAAGCCGATCAACGAACCGAGTTACCCTAGGGATAACAGCGCAATCCCCTTCTAGAGCCCATATCGACAAGGGGGTTTACGACCTCGATGTTGGATCAGGACATCCTAATGGTGCAGCCGCTATTAAGGGTTCGTTTGTTCAACGATTAAAGTCCTACGTGATCTGAGTTCAGACCGGAGTAATCCAGGTCAGTTTCTATCTATGAAGTGACCTTTTCTAGTACGAAAGGACCGAAAAGGAGAGGCCCATACCAAAGGCACGCCTCCCCCTCACCTAGTGAAATAAACTAAAATAGGCAAGAGGGCACGCCCCCCTGCCTAAGAAAATGGCATGTTGGGGTGGCAGATCCCGGCTATTGCAAAAGACCTAAGCCCTTTTTAAGGAGGTTCAAATCCTCCCCCCAACTATGATATCCGCCCTTACCACTCACATCATTAACCCCCTTGCCTACATTGTCCCCGTCCTCCTTGCCGTAGCCTTCCTTACCCTCCTCGAACGAAAAGTGCTAGGCTATATACAACTCCGGAAAGGCCCAAACGTAGTTGGCCCCTACGGACTACTCCAACCCATCGCAGACGGCCTCAAACTATTTATTAAAGAACCCGTACGACCCTCCACCTCCTCCCCCGTGCTGTTCCTACTCACCCCCATGTTAGCTTTAACCCTTGCCCTCACCCTATGAGCCCCAATGCCTCTCCCCTACCCTGTTCTTGACCTCAACCTAGGTATCCTCTTTATCCTCGCCCTCTCCAGCCTTGCAGTCTACTCTATTCTAGGCTCGGGATGAGCATCCAACTCAAAGTACGCCCTCATCGGGGCCCTTCGAGCCGTCGCACAAACCATTTCTTACGAAGTAAGCCTCGGGCTGATTCTACTTAACACCATTATTTTCACGGGCGGATTTACACTTCACACCTTTAGCGTCGCCCAAGAAAGCATTTGACTTATTTTACCCGCATGGCCCCTAGCCGCAATGTGGTATATTTCAACCCTCGCAGAAACTAACCGCGCCCCCTTTGACCTAACCGAGGGAGAATCTGAACTGGTGTCAGGTTTCAATGTTGAGTATGCAGGCGGCCCCTTCGCCCTCTTCTTCCTCGCAGAATACGCCAACATCCTCCTCATAAATACCCTATCCGCAACCCTCTTCCTAGGGGCCTCTCACATCCCTTCTTTCCCCGAACTAACCGCAACTAATTTAATAACCAAAGCCGCCCTACTCTCCGTCGTCTTCCTCTGAGTCCGAGCTTCCTACCCACGCTTTCGGTACGACCAACTTATACACCTCGTGTGAAAAAACTTCCTCCCCCTAACACTAGCCCTTGTTGTCTGACACCTCGCCGTCCCCATCGCCTTCGCTGGCCTGCCCCCTCAACCATGATAGGAGCCGTGCCTGAAGCATAGGGCCACTTTGATAGAGTGAAACATGGGGGTTAAAATCCCCCCAGCTCCTTAGAAAAAAGGGACTTGAACCCATCCTTAAGAGATCAAAACTCTTAGTGCTTCCACTACACCACTTTCTAGTAAAGTCAGCTAATTAAGCTTTTGGGCCCATACCCCAAACATGTTGGTTAAACCCCCTCCTTCACTAATGAACCCCTACATTTTATCCACCCTATTATTTGGACTAGGCCTAGGAACCACAATCACATTTGCAAGCACACACTGACTCCTTGCCTGAATAGGCCTTGAAATTAATACCCTAGCCATTATTCCACTAATAGCCCAGCACCACCACCCACGAGCAGTCGAAGCCACCACCAAATATTTCCTCACCCAGGCTACCGCCGCCGCTATGATCCTATTCGCCAGCACAACCAATGCATGACTCACCGGCCAATGAGAAATTCAACAAATATCGCACCCACTGCCCCTCACCGTCATCACGCTCGCCCTTGCACTAAAACTTGGACTAGCCCCCCTACACTCCTGGCTCCCCGAAGTTCTGCAAGGCCTAGACTTAACCACCGGACTAATTCTCTCCACATGACAAAAACTCGCACCCTTCGCCCTAATCCTCCAAATCCCCACAGCCAACGCCACAATCCTCATTACACTCGGCCTTATATCTATACTAGTCGGAGGCTGAGGTGGCTTAAATCAGACACAGCTACGCAAAGTCCTCGCTTACTCTTCAATTGCACACCTCGGATGAATAATCCTGGCACTCCAATATAGCCCCACCCTTACGCTCCTCGCCCTCCTCACCTACCTCGCTATAACCATAGCAACCTTTCTCCTACTTAAACTAAATAAAGCTACAAACATGAATACCCTTGCCACAACCTGAACAAAAGCCCCCGCTCTCACAGCCCTGCTCCCACTCCTCTTGCTTTCCCTCGGAGGCCTCCCCCCACTCACAGGCTTTGCACCCAAATGACTTATTCTGCAAGAACTCACCAAACAAGACCTCGCCCCCACAGCCACCTTCGCCGCCCTCACTGCCCTCCTCAGCCTCTACTTCTACCTTCGCCTCTCCTACGCAATAACCTTAACCTCCTCACCAAACAACCTTATAGCCACTACCCCCTGACGCCTTCTCCCCACTCAAATCACCTCCCCCCTCACACTCTCAACCATAGCTACAATCTCCCTCCTCCCCCTCACACCCGCGCTAATTGCGCTACTCACCCCCTAAGGAACTTAGGATAGTACTTGAGACCAAAGACCTTCAAAGCCTTAAGCGGGAGTGAAAATCTCCCAGTTCCTGTAGAACTTGCGGGACATTACCCCACATCTCCTGCATGCAAAACAGACACTTTAATTAAGCTAAAGCCCTCCTAGATGAGAAGGCCTCGATCCTACAACCTCTTAGTTAACAGCTAAGCGCTCAAACCAGCGAGCATCCATCTAACTTTCCCCGCCGGTCGGGCGAGCGAGGCGGGGAAAGCCCCGGTCGGCTTTTAGCCGGCCTCTCCAGATTTGCAATCTGTTATGATAACACCTCGGGGCTTGGTAAGAAGAGGACTTGAACCTCTATCCATGGGACTACAATCCACCGCCTATTTCGGCCACCTTACCTGTGGCAATCACACGCTGATTTTTCTCGACAAACCACAAAGATATTGGCACCCTTTATTTAGTATTCGGTGCCTGAGCCGGAATAGTTGGCACAGCATTAAGCCTCCTTATTCGGGCAGAACTAAGTCAACCCGGGTCCCTCCTCGGAGACGACCAGATTTATAATGTTATTGTGACAGCCCATGCCTTCGTAATAATCTTCTTTATAGTAATACCAATTATGATCGGAGGCTTCGGAAACTGACTTGTCCCACTAATAATCGGGGCTCCTGATATAGCCTTTCCCCGAATAAATAACATAAGCTTCTGACTACTCCCACCCTCCTTCCTTCTCCTTCTAGCCTCCTCCGGAGTTGAAGCTGGGGCTGGAACCGGGTGAACAGTCTACCCGCCCCTCGCGGGGAACCTAGCACACGCAGGCGCCTCCGTCGACTTAACCATCTTCTCTCTTCACCTGGCGGGGGTCTCTTCAATTCTGGGCGCAATTAATTTTATCACAACAATTATTAACATAAAACCACCCGCCATCTCCCAGTACCAAACACCCCTATTCGTGTGGTCCGTCCTAATCACGGCCGTATTACTTCTCCTCTCCCTCCCAGTTCTTGCCGCCGGCATCACCATGCTTCTGACAGACCGAAACCTAAATACAACATTCTTCGACCCCGCCGGAGGAGGTGACCCCATCCTCTATCAACACTTATTCTGATTTTTCGGACACCCCGAAGTCTACATTTTAATTCTTCCAGGGTTCGGCATAATTTCGCACGTCGTAGCCTACTACTCAGGCAAAAAAGAACCCTTTGGATATATGGGCATGGTCTGAGCCATAATGGCAATCGGACTTCTAGGCTTTATCGTGTGGGCCCATCACATATTTACGGTGGGCATAGACGTGGACACACGAGCTTATTTTACCTCCGCCACAATAATTATTGCTATCCCCACTGGCGTCAAAGTATTCAGCTGACTAGCTACCCTCCACGGGGGCAATATCAAATGAGACACCCCGCTTCTATGGGCACTTGGCTTCATTTTCCTCTTTACCGTCGGCGGGCTCACAGGTATCGTTTTAGCAAATTCTTCCCTAGACATCGTCCTCCATGATACGTACTACGTAGTCGCCCATTTCCACTACGTCCTCTCTATGGGAGCCGTATTTGCTATCATAGCCGCCTTCGTACACTGATTCCCCCTATTTACAGGCTATACACTCCACAGTGCCTGAACGAAAATCCACTTCGGCGTAATATTTGCAGGCGTTAACCTCACATTCTTCCCCCAACACTTCCTCGGCCTGGCTGGTATACCCCGCCGGTACTCAGACTACCCCGATGCCTACACCCTTTGAAATACTGTCTCCTCTATTGGCTCGCTAATCTCCCTCCTGGCCGTCATTATATTCCTGTTTATTCTTTGAGAAGCCTTTGCTGCCAAACGAGAAGTAATATCCGTTGAGCTAACTTCAACAAACGTGGAATGACTGCATGGCTGCCCTCCCCCTTACCACACCTTCGAGGAACCCGCGTTTGTACAAGTACAAACAAACTAACGAGAAAGGGAGGAATTGAACCCCCATAAACTGGTTTCAAGCCAGCCACATAACCACTCTGCCACTTTCTTCATAAGACACTAGTAAAAAGATATTACACTGCTTTGTCAAGGCAGAGCTGTGGGTTAAAGCCCCGCGTGTCTTAGCACAACTTAATGGCACATCCCTCACAACTAGGTTTCCAAGACGCGGCCTCACCCGTTATAGAAGAACTCCTTCACTTCCACGACCACGCCTTAATGATTGTTTTCTTAATTAGCACCCTCGTGCTTTACATTATTGTTGCTACGGTCTCCACCAAACTCACAAATAAGTATATTTTAGACTCCCAAGAAATTGAAATTATCTGAACCATCCTCCCCGCAGTTATTCTTATCATAATCGCCCTCCCTTCCCTGCGCATTCTGTACCTTATAGACGAAATTAACGACCCCCACCTCACAATTAAAGCCATGGGCCACCAATGGTACTGAAGCTACGAGTACACCGACTACGAAGATCTCGGCTTCGACTCGTATATAATCCCCACACAAGATCTGGCCCCCGGGCAATTCCGCCTTCTGGAAGCCGACCACCGCATGGTAATCCCCGTTGAGTCCCCCATCCGGGTATTAGTTTCCGCCGAAGACGTCCTTCACTCATGGGCCGTCCCCGCCCTAGGAGTAAAAATAGACGCAGTCCCCGGTCGGCTAAATCAAACAGCCTTTATCGCCTCCCGCCCAGGGGTCTTCTACGGCCAATGCTCCGAAATCTGCGGAGCAAACCACAGCTTTATGCCCATTGTTGTTGAAGCCGTCCCCCTAGAACACTTTGAAAACTGATCCTCCTTAATACTTCAAGACACCTCGCTAAGAAGCTAAACAGGGTACAGCGTTAGCCTTTTAAGCTAAAGACTGGTGGCGCCCAACCACCCTTAACGACATGCCTCAGCTCAACCCCGCCCCCTGACTTGCCATCCTCATCTTCTCCTGACTGGTGTTCACAACAGTAATACCACCTAAAATTCTAGCCCACACCTTCCCAAACGAGCCCACCACTCAAAGCACAGAAAAACCAAAAACAGAACCCTGAAATTGACCATGACATTAAGCTTCTTTGACCAATTTATGAGCCCCACATTTTTAGGTATTCCCCTAATAGCCCTCGCCCTCAGCCTTCCCTGAATTCTTTTCCCTGCACCCACAACCCGATGATTAAACAACCGCCTGCTGACCCTTCAGGGCTGATTTATTAATCGCTTTACCCAACAGCTCCTTCTTCCCCTCAACTTGGGCGGCCACAAGTGAGCCACCCTCCTCACCTCCTTGATGATTTTCCTCATCACCCTCAACATACTAGGCCTTCTTCCGTATACATTCACACCCACCACGCAACTTTCCCTCAACATAGGATTTGCTGTCCCCCTCTGACTCGCAACAGTAATTATTGGGATGCGAAATCAACCCACCCACGCCCTAGGACACCTCCTCCCAGAAGGAACCCCCACGCCCCTTATCCCCGTGCTCATCATTATCGAAACAATTAGCCTATTTATTCGACCCCTTGCCCTCGGAGTCCGGCTTACAGCAAACTTAACAGCGGGCCACCTCCTTATTCAACTGATCGCGACAGCCGCTTTCGTCCTACTCCCCCTGATACCAACTGTCGCCATTCTCACAGCCGCCCTCCTGTTTCTCCTGACACTCCTTGAAATCGCTGTAGCAATAATTCAAGCATACGTATTTGTTCTTCTTTTAAGCCTTTATCTACAAGAAAACATCTAATGGCCCATCAAGCACACGCATACCACATAGTTGACCCCAGCCCCTGGCCCCTGTCAGGGGCAATTGCTGCCCTTCTAATAACATCCGGCCTCGCCATCTGATTCCACTTTCACTCTTCAACACTATTAACACTAGGACTGATTTTACTCCTGCTAACAATGTACCAGTGATGACGAGATATCATCCGAGAAGGAACATTTCAAGGACACCACACACCCCCGGTCCAAAAAGGCCTACGGTACGGCATAATCCTCTTTATCACCTCAGAAGTCTTCTTTTTCCTCGGCTTCTTCTGAGCATTTTATCATGCCAGCCTCGCCCCCACCCCCGAACTCGGGGCTTGCTGGCCTCCGGCAGGCATCACACCCCTTGACCCCTTTGAAGTTCCCCTCCTAAACACCGCCGTTCTCCTAGCATCCGGCGTCACAGTCACATGAGCACACCACAGCCTAATAGAAGGCAACCGCAAACAAGCAATTCAATCCCTAGCCCTAACGATTCTTCTAGGGTTTTATTTTACATTTCTGCAAGCCCTAGAATATTACGAAGCCCCCTTCACAATCGCCGACGGCGTCTACGGCGCCACATTCTTTGTCGCTACCGGCTTCCACGGCCTACACGTCATCATTGGTTCCACCTTTTTAGCCGCCTGCCTTCTTCGTCAAATTCAATACCACTTCACGGCAGAACACCACTTCGGCTTTGAAGCCGCCGCATGATACTGGCACTTCGTAGACGTTGTATGACTATTCCTTTATATCTCCATTTACTGATGAGGATCTTAGTCTTTTTAGTATCAAAAAGTACAAGTGACTTCCAATCACCAAGTCTTGGTTAAAGTCCAAGAAAAGATAATGAATTTAACCACAACCGTCCTTATCATCACTGCCCTACTCTCCGCCATCCTAGCCACCGTGTCTTTCTGACTCCCCCAGATTACACCAGACCATGAAAAGCTCTCACCTTACGAATGCGGCTTCGACCCCGTCGGCTCCGCCCGCCTACCTTTCTCCCTCCGTTTCTTCCTGGTAGCCATTCTGTTCCTTCTTTTCGACCTAGAAATTGCCCTACTTCTCCCACTGCCCTGAGGAGACCAACTAGCCTCTCCTGTCCTCACATTCGTTTGAGCAACCACTGTCCTCCTTCTCCTAACCCTGGGCCTCATCTATGAATGAATACAAGGCGGGCTCGAATGGGCCGAATAGATAGTTAGTCTAATACAAAACATTTGATTTCGGCTCAAAAGACTGTGGTTTAAACCCGCAACTATCTAATGACCCCCGCCCATTTCGCCTTCTCATCAGCCTTTGCCCTAGGCCTAACAGGCCTAGCGTTCCACCGAACACACCTTCTCTCCGCCCTCCTATGCTTAGAAGGCATAATATTGTCCCTCTTCATCGCCCTCTCCCTATGGACCCTTCAATTAGACGCAACCGAATATTCAACTTCCCCCATACTGCTCCTAGCATTTTCAGCATGCGAGGCCAGCGCTGGCCTCGCACTACTCGTAGCCACCGCTCGAACCCACGGGACAGACCGCCTGCAGAGCCTAAACCTCCTACAATGCTAAAAATCCTCCTCCCAACACTTATGCTTGTCCCAACAACCTGACTTGCCCCAACCAAGTGATTGTGGCCCACAACCCTCACCCACAGCCTAATTATTGCGCTAGTTAGCCTCACCTGACTAAAAAGCCCCGCGGAAGCAGGCTGATCTACCCTTAACTTATTTATAGCCACAGACCCCCTGTCAACCCCACTCTTAGTACTGACCTGCTGACTCCTACCGCTTATGATCCTAGCGAGCCAAAACCACACAGCCCAAAAACCAGCCAACCGCCAACGAGTGTTTATTACCCTTCTAATCTCCCTACAATTTTTCCTCATCCTCGCCTTCAGTGCCACAGAAGTCATTATATTTTATGTAATATTTGAAGCCACCCTTATCCCCACCCTCATTATTATCACCCGGTGGGGCAATCAAACAGAACGCCTAAATGCAGGCACATACTTCCTATTTTATACCCTCGCCGGGTCACTGCCCCTTCTAGTCGCCCTCCTTCTCCTTCAAAATGACACAGGAACCCTATCTCTCCTTACCCTCCCATATTCTGAGACAATCCAACTATCCTCCTATGCAGATAAACTGTGATGAGCCGGCTGCTTACTAGCCTTTCTAGTCAAAATACCCCTCTATGGCGTACACCTCTGACTCCCAAAAGCTCACGTCGAAGCCCCCATCGCAGGCTCCATAATTCTTGCCGCCGTACTGCTAAAACTAGGGGGCTACGGAATAATGCGAATACTGATTGTACTCGAGCCCCTCACAAAAGAATTAAGTTACCCCTTCATTATCTTCGCCCTATGAGGCGTAATCATAACCGGGTCAATTTGCCTACGTCAAACGGACCTCAAATCCCTCATTGCCTACTCCTCAGTCAGCCACATGGGCCTAGTTGCTGCAGCAATTCTTATTCAAACACCCTGAGGCTTCACGGGAGCACTAATCCTTATAATCGCACACGGGCTAACCTCCTCCGCCCTTTTCTGCCTGGCGAACACTAACTACGAACGAACCCACAGCCGCACTATAGTCCTAGCCCGGGGCCTACAAATAGTTCTCCCCCTCATGGCCTCTTGGTGGTTTATTAGCTCCTTGGCAAACCTCGCCCTCCCTCCGCTCCCAAACCTCATGGGCGAACTAATGATTATCACCTCCCTCTTCAACTGGTCCCCCTGAACCCTCGTCCTGACAGGAGCAGGCACACTTATTACGGCCGGATACTCCCTCTATATATACTTAATAACACAGCGTGGGCCCCTCCCCGACCACATCACAGCTCTAGACCCCACCCACTCCCGAGAACATCTCCTCCTCTCACTGCACCTCCTGCCCCTCCTACTTCTTATTCTTAAACCCGAACTAGTATGAGGCTGAACCGCATGCAGACATAGTTTAACAAAAACATTAGATTGTGATTCTAAAAATAGGGGTTAAACTCCCCCTGTCCGCCGAGAGAGGCAAGACCGCAACGAATACTGCTAATTTTCGCTTCCCCAGTTAAAGCCCGGGGCTCACTCGTGCTGCTACTAAAGGATAACAGCTCATCCGTTGGTCTTAGGAACCAAAAACTCTTGGTGCAAATCCAAGTAGTAGCTATGCACCCCACCGCCCTAATGATAACATCCAGCCTTATTATTATTTTTACACTACTGGTCTACCCCCTATTAACAACGCTCACCCCTCAGCCACAAGACAACACTTGGGCACTCTCCCACGTCAAAACCGCAGTAAAAATGGCCTTCCTGGTTAGCCTCCTCCCCCTCTTTCTGTTCCTAAATGAGGGGGCAGAGACAATCATCACCAGCTGAACTTGAATAAATACCAACACCTTTGACATCAATATTAGCCTTAAATTTGACCACTACTCAATCATCTTTATTCCCGTTGCCCTCTACGTAACCTGGTCCATTCTGGAGTTTGCAGCCTGATATATGCACACCGACCCCTATATTAACCGCTTTTTTAAGTACCTCCTGACTTTCCTCATCGCCATAATTACACTAGTCTCAGCCAACAACATATTCCAACTTTTTATCGGCTGAGAGGGAGTCGGAATTATATCCTTCCTCCTCATCGGCTGGTGGTACGGACGAGCTGATGCCAACACCGCCGCCCTCCAAGCCGTTATTTATAACCGCGTAGGAGATGTGGGCTTACTCCTCGCTATAGCGTGATTCGCAACCAACCTTAACTCGTGAGAAATACAACAGATATTTGTAACCGCTAGCAACACAGATCTCACCCTCCCCCTCTTGGGCCTCATCCTAGCTGCAACAGGGAAATCTGCACAATTTGGTCTTCATCCATGGCTCCCTTCCGCCATGGAAGGTCCTACGCCGGTATCTGCCCTACTACACTCCAGCACGATAGTCGTCGCTGGTATCTTCTTACTAATCCGCCTTAGCCCCCTCATTCAAGACAACCCCACTGCCCTCACAACCTGCCTCTGCCTAGGCGCCCTCACAACTCTATTTACTGCCACCTGCGCCCTAACCCAAAACGACATCAAAAAAATCGTTGCTTTTTCAACATCCAGCCAACTTGGGCTCATAATAGTAACAATTGGCCTAAACCAACCCCAACTAGCATTCCTACATATCTGCACCCACGCCTTCTTCAAAGCAATACTATTTTTGTGCTCCGGTTCTATTATTCACAGCCTAAACGACGAACAGGACATCCGAAAAATGGGAGGCATACACCGTCTTACACCCTTCACATCCTCTTGCCTCACCGTTGGCAGCCTGGCCCTCACCGGCACCCCTTTCCTAGCAGGTTTCTTTTCTAAAGACGCCATTATTGAAGCTCTCAACACATCACACCTCAACGCCTGAGCCCTCACCCTAACCCTCCTAGCCACCTCCTTCACAGCCATTTACAGCCTCCGTGTCATTTTCTTCGTCTCAATGGGACACCCCCGATTTACCGCACTCGCCCCAATTAACGAAAACAACCCGGCCGTAATTAACCCCATCAAACGCTTAGCATGAGGCAGCATCGTCGCAGGCTTTATCCTAACTTCTAACATTACCCCTCTAAAAACACCAATTATATCTATGCCCGCCCCCCTCAAGACAGCAGCTCTAGCAGTCACCATTTTAGGACTTCTAATTGCCCTTGAACTAGCAACCATAACCACCAAACAATTTAAACCCCACTCAAAACTAACCCCCCACCACTTCTCTAATATGCTAGGATTTTACCCCGCAACTATTCACCGCATGACCCCTAAACTTAACTTAATACTAGGACAAACAATTGCTAGCCAAATAGTGGACCAAACCTGACTAGAAAAAGCCGGCCCAAAAGCAATCGCCTCTTCAAACCTCCCCCTAATCACCACAACAAGCAACACCCAGCAGGGCCTAATCAAAACCTACCTCACACTCTTCCTCCTCACACTGGTGCTCACCACCCTTCTAGTCGCGCTCTAAACTGCTCGAAGCGTCCCTCGACTCAAGCCCCGTGTCAGTTCTAAAACCACAAATAGCGTTAAGAGCAATACCCACGCCCCGATTACAAGCAGGGCCCCACCCGAAGAATACATTAACGCAACTCCTCCAATGTCCCCCCGAAATATGGATAACCCTTCCAACTCATCCGCCGGCACCCAAGACACTTCGTATCAACCCCCTCAAAAAGGCCCCGACACCAAAAGAACACCCAACAAGTAAACACCCACATAAGATATAACCGAACGACTGCCTCAGCTTTCCGGATAAGGTTCTGCCGCCAACGCAGCAGAATAAGCAAACACAACCAACATCCCCCCAAGGTAAATTAAAAATAAGACTAACGACAAGAAAGGCCCACCAAACCCAATTAATACACCACACCCCATGCCCGCCACAACAACCAAACCCAAAGCCGCAAAATAGGGAGACGGGTTAGATGCTACCCCCACTAGCCCCAGCACCATACCCAACAGAAATAAAGACATAATATAGGTCATGGTTCCTACCCGGACTTTAACCGAAACCAGTGACATGAAAAACCACCGTTGTTATTCAACTACAAGAACCCTAATGGCCAACCTTCGAAAAACCCACCCGATTCTAAAAATTGCGAACGACGCACTAGTCGACCTCCCCGCCCCCGCCAACATCTCCGTCTGATGAAATTTCGGTTCCCTCATGTTCCTATGCTTAGCAGCACAAATCGTCACAGGCCTATTTCTGGCAATACACTACACGTCAGACATCGCTACAGCCTTCTCATCCATTGCCCATATTTGCCGGGATGTAAATTACGGGTGACTAATTCGTAATATACACGCCAACGGCGCATCATTCTTCTTTATCTGCATCTATATGCACATCGCCCGAGGTCTCTACTACGGCTCTTACCTCTACAAGGAAACCTGAAACGTGGGCGTAGTCCTACTCCTTCTTGTTATGATAACAGCCTTCGTTGGCTACGTGCTCCCATGGGGACAAATATCCTTCTGAGGCGCCACCGTAATCACAAACCTCCTTTCCGCCATCCCTTACGTAGGAAACGCCTTAGTTCAATGAATTTGGGGAGGTTTTTCAGTAGACAATGCCACCTTAACCCGATTTTTTGCCTTTCACTTCCTATTCCCCTTTGTTATTGCCGCTGCATCCGTTATTCACATTCTCTTCCTTCACGAAACCGGCTCCAACAACCCAACCGGCCTAAATTCAAACGCCGACAAAATCTCCTTTCACCCCTACTTCGTCTACAAAGATCTCTTAGGGTTCGCCCTTTTACTGGTCGGCCTAACAGCCCTCGCTCTCTTCTCCCCGAACCTTCTAGGAGACCCAGACAATTTTATTCCCGCCAACCCCCTCGTCACACCCCCACACATTAAACCAGAATGGTACTTCCTTTTCGCCTACGCCATCCTCCGCTCGATCCCAAACAAACTGGGCGGTGTCCTTGCCCTCCTATTCTCCATCCTTGTCCTTATACTTATTCCACTTCTCCACACGTCAAAACAGCGGGGCCTTGCCTACCGCCCGCTCACACAAATCATTTTCTGGACCTTCATTGCAGACGTCATTATTCTTACCTGAATTGGAGGCATGCCCGTAGAACACCCCTTCATCATTATCGGGCAGGTCGCCTCCCTCCTCTATTTTGTCCTTATTCTCATTCTTTCCCCTTTCGCCGGATGAGTGGAAAATAAAGCCCTTGAATGAACGTGCACTAGTAGCTCAGCGCCAGAGCGCCGGTCTTGTAAGCCGGCCGTCGGAGGCTAAATTCCTCCCTACTGCTCAGAGAAAGGAGATTTTAACTCCTACCCCTAACTCCCAAAGCTAGGATTCTAAACTAAACTACCCTCTGACAACAAACTTCCACTATGTATATTCAAACATCTATGGACATACCTAACATATCAACACAAACGTTATTCAACCATTACTAGTACTTTTAAATACTCTATGTATTAACACCATAAAGCGAATTAAATGCCCATCTCCTTATACCATTTCAATGAAGACGTAGGCGAAGCCAAATTTTATATATCGTGCACTAGTTTCTTGTGAATAGAAAGCTTATAGACTCAACACATAACCCATCAGTAATGATATACCAAGCACTCAACAATCTATCAGTCCGAACAAAATTGACTCAGTAAGAACCGACCAACAGTGATTCCTAATTGCATACTCTTATTGAGGGTGAGGGACAAGTATTTGAAGGGGTCTCACTTAGTGCACTATTCCTGGCATTTGGCTCCTTCTTCAGGTACTTTAATAGGTGTCATTCCCCATAAAAGACTTTCTACCCGTACAAATATGAATGGTGGAGTGCATATTAACCGTTACCCAGCAAGCCGGGCGTTCTTTCTAAAGTGTCTGGGTTTATCTTCTTTTTTTTTCCTTTCACCTGGCATCTCAGAGTGCACCGTCAAATAGTTAACTAAGGTGGTATATTACTTGAACGCAAGGACATGTTAAGCGTGTTAGAAAGATATTACATAAGAATTGCATACTTGGATCTCACGGGCATATAAGAGATTGTTCTAAGTCCTCATCTACCTAATGAATGCCCCGGTTTTTGCGCGTTAAACCCCCCTACCCCCCTACACTCCTGAGATCACTATCATCCTTAAACCCCCCGGAAACAGGATTGAACCTCGAGTGATGTGTTTTGTGTTATTTGCGTCTCTTTACACTATTTCAGTAATGCTCATTT